AATCATCCACGCCTGAAACGTATCTTAATGCCTGAAAGTTGGATAGGATGGCCTTTACGTAAGGATTATATTGCCCCTAATTTTTATGAAATACAAGATGCTCATTGAATAATCAGAAACTAATCTTCACTTCTACAACTCCAGATATTCAAAGAATTTTTGTACATTCTCTTCGAGATCAAACATAGTAATTGAAGTTTCATTCACAGATTCTTTTTTTTTTAGTTATTGGGTGGGCTAAATAAAATAAATACTAAAAAAAAAAAATTAGAGGATTCATTGAGATTCTCAAATTTTGAAGATACTTTTTCGAATGAGCCGAGCCACTAGGATGAAACTAAAAGAGTTCCGCATTATGAACTATGTACCGCGCACATCACTTAGATGGGCTATAGAAAGTAACATAGGAGGAAATGAAGAAATAGAATATGAAAAAAATATAGAAGGAAATGAAAGAGGATCATATTCTATTTGTACTGTATCTGAAATGAACTTTGGCTATTCCCATCCCTCAACTCCTCTAGACTATACTTTTTCTCTTTCAACTAACTAATTTAGCCTTTCGAATATGTATAAAGTATTAACGTTTTTTTTGAACAAAAGGAGACAGAGTATGGACAAATAAAAAAAACAAGAGGAAACAAAATGGAATTCTTTTGTATACTTTATATACATATGATATATATAAGGGGTATATCTCCGACATTTAGATGGATAAATATGTATCATGATTTATACTATTAATGAATATGTATGTCGACCCATATCAATTAATTTTTAGAATATATACTCATACAAATTACTCATGTGCCAGGAACCAGATTTGAACTGGTGACACGAGGATTTTCAGTCCTCTGCTCTACCAGCTGAGCTATCCCGACCATTCACGACGCATCATCCTCATTTTATTTTAATATAGGACTTGGGTCTATGTCAATTAGTCAATTAGAAAAACGAAAAAGTATTACAAAGTATTATACAGGATCTAATAGAATTTCTTGGATCTTCAAAAATAAATTTTCAAAGTTTCAGTACAGTACAAGTAATGATATGTATTGTTAATTATTCAAATTTAATGGATTCCTTGCTCAAATCATTTGTACTGTACGCGTATCATATATATCACACACAAGTCTTGTGATAAGAAAAAAATTTTCGCTCAGATCCATTTGTGAAAGAAAAGAGTAGAATGAGAATGAATGATAAATATAACGAATTTTGATTTGAATCGCTAACAAAATGATAAAATGAAAATAAATAATTAGGGAGTCAACCGGGTCGTTTTGGGGATAGAGGGACTTGAACCCTCACGATTTCTAAAGTCGACGGATTTTCCTCTTACTATAAATTTCATTGTTGTCGATATTAACATGTATAATGGGACTCTATCTTTATTCTCGTCCGATTAATCAATTATTAAAAAGATCTATCAGACTACGGTGGAGTGAATGGTTTGATCAATGAATATTCGATTCTTTTTTCAATTTTTAATCGATTCACAACAAGTCTTTCATTTTTCATATAAATATAAAAAAATACAGATTTGGGTCGTCATTAATCATTTTGAGATAGTATTTCAGTACTATACGTATGTATATAGGTTTATCCTTCATCCTTTCTGAAGTTTCGATGGAAGGATTCCTTTACTAACACAATGCAGCCAACTCCATTTGTTAGAACAGCTTCCATTGAGTCTCTGCACCTATCCTTTTTTATTTTCGGTTTATGAAACCCTTGTTTATTTTCATAAAACAGGATTTGGCTCAGGATTGCCCATTTTTAATTCCAGGGTTTCTCTGAATTTGAAAGTTCTCACTTGGTAGGTTTCCATACCAAGGCTCAATCCAATTAAGTCCGTAGCGTCTACCAATTTCGCCATATCCCCTCTTTTTTTTGATGTGATCAAGATCACATCATGATGCCGCCCCCCCCCTTTTCTTTCATTTCTATTATGCTGGACCGGTTGAATTCATTAGATACCGGTTCCTATATTGAAAAGTGTTTTCTACTATTTGATTTCTTGTATATTTTCTTTCATCTCTATCGGAGACCCATATTTGGTCCAATCAGAAATGATTCTATCATTTCTATATCATCAATTCAATATAGATCGCATAACATATACATTATAGTATAATATATATTTATTATTATAATATATATTTATTATACTTATATATGCCCCTATTTCTACCGTTTTTAGCGTGCAATTTTAAATACTTGAACGGTCGATTCTTTTTTTTTTTCGTCTTAGCTTTCACCTTTCCGAATGAAACCAGAGGAGTGTTTCATTATGATCTGGATTGCGCTTTTATCTTTCATGTTATTCTTAGGGCAGGCCTTCTATAACATTATAACATAACAAAAAAAAACATTATAACATAACAAAAAAAACATTATAACATAACAAAAAAACGAAAAGGAAGATTTGAGTATTATTAATTTTAAATTAAATTAATAGCCATAACTAAAACTAATAAAATGGCTATAACTAACCATT